GATTCTTATCAAAGAAAGACAGGATTAACCGAGGCTGTTCAAACAGGCATAGGGCAACTAGACGGTATTAACGTAGCAATTGCGGTTATGGATTTTCAGTTTATGGGGGGTAGTATGGGATCCGTAGTCGGGGAGAAAATTACCCGTTTGATTGAATACGCTACTAAAGAATTTCTACCTCTTATTATAGTGTGTGCTTCCGGAGGGGCACGCATGCAAGAAGGAAGTTTAAGCTTGATGCAAATGGCTAAAATATCTTCTGCTTTATATGATTATCAATCAAATAAAAAGTTATTCTATGTACCAATCCTTACATCTCCTACTACCGGTGGGGTGACAGCTAGTTTTGGTATGTTGGGGGATATCATTATTGCTGAACCCAATGCCTACATTGCCTTTGCGGGTAAAAGAGTAATTGAACAAACATTGAATAAAATAGTACCCGACGGTTCACAGGCGGCTGAGTATTTATTCCAGAAGGGCTTATTCGATCTAATCGTACCACGTAATCCTTTAAAAAGCGTTCTGAGTGAGTTATTTCAACTCCACACTTTCTTTCCTTTGAATCAAAATTAAAACATTAAGTTCAATTCTTTTGAGCAAACAAGTAATTAGTTTATCGGAATCCAAGTCAAAATTAGACGAATGGGGTTTTCTTTGTTGACATAAGATCAATTGTATTAAAGAATCAAAAGTCACAGAAAATCGAAAATCCGACACCTTTTCTATATTCCTGATTATTGATCAAGAAGCCTCTATTAACAAGATAAAAGATGAAATTCTTATAATTAGAATTAGGCAAATAAAAAAAAAATATCTTCTTCTCGTCATATATAATTAAACTCTATAAAATATAGACTTTTTTATCTTTCTATATCTTACGATAATCCTATTGTGACTAAGAATCCCTACTGGATGGGATTCTAACAAACCCTTCAATTCAATATAAATAGAATCTAAATAAGTAGAATCTAATTCATTTTTAATCAACTTTTTGCTTAATAAATGAAATTCGAAGACAAGAGCAAAAAATGAAGAAAATAATATCTCATCCATATCCTTCAAATCCTTCATGTAGAAAGATAAAAAACTACATTATATACTCACTTAGATAGATACTTATATCTATAGATATTAAGTAATCAAAATTCCAATTTATAATTATCAAATTATAATAAGTAAGATATCCTTATATATAATAAGATATATAATAAGATATCTTTATATTATAAATAATCAATATAAAATCTAAATAATAATAACAGGTACAAATAGTAAATCGAGGTACCCATTCTATGACAACTCTTAACTTTCCCTCTGTTTTGGTCCCTTTAGTAGGCCTAGTATTTCCGGCAATCGCAATGGCTTCTTTATTTCTTCATGTTCAAAAAAACAAGATTGTTTAGAAAAAATTTTTTTTCAATTGACGTTTGTATCATAATACAGATATCCATTTAGCAAAATATGGTATAAATATGGTAATGGTATAAGCGGCTTCCGCCGAAAAATTCTTATGTCTCCAGAAAATGCTATGTTCTAGCTATTTTCAAATAGACCCGAATCGGCGGATGGCTGAACTGTAACGTTGGTCTATCTATATGTATGTGGCTATCTTTAGTGAGATCATACGAAGGGTATATTATTAGTTTAGATCTAACCAATTTAATGAATTACTCCTAAAGGTTCACATCAAACTAGTGCTAGTTGATGCGAGTTACTTCGGAAACAAACGGACTACAGTCAAATTCATTTGGGGTATTCTCTCAATTCCAAAAAAAGCAACGGGATCAAGTATGAGTTGTCGATCAGAACATATATGGATAGAACCTATAAAGGGGGCTCGAAAAACAAGTAATTTCTGCTGGGCTATTATCCTTTTTTTAGGTTCATTAGGATTCTTGTTGGTTGGAACCTCGAGTTATCTTGGTAGAAATTTGATATCTTTATTTCCGTCTCAGGAAATCGTTTTTTTTCCACAAGGAATTGTGATGTCTTTCTATGGGATCGCGGGTCTTTTTATTAGCTCCTATTTGTGGTGCACAATTTCGTGGAATGTAGGTAGTGGTTATGATCGATTTGATATAAAAGACGGAATAGTGTGTATCTTTCGTTGGGGATTTCCTGGAAAAAATCGTCGGGTCTTCCTCCGATTTCTTATAAAAGATATTCAATCCGTCAGAATAGAAGTTAAAGAGGGTATTTATGCTCGGCGTGTCCTTTATATGGATATCAGAGGCCAGGGAGCCATTCCATTGACTCGTACTGATGAGAATTTTACTCCACGGGAAATGGAACAAAAAGCTGCTGAATTGGCCTATTTTTTGCGTGTACCAATTGAAGTTTTTTAATAAATGAGCCGATAAATGAATGCTTTCTCAGCAGGAGGGCAAAAATGCAAGAATCCTCTTTTTCTATAACATAGGACTTAATTGAGGTTTCTTCAGAACATTCATTCGAGTCAAAGCAGACATATATGGAACAAGTATAAAAAAATCTTTTG